TTGTGAAAAAATCGAATGAATGAGAAAGATAATGAATTTTGAACCGTTAAGGAAAAGAGAGAATAAGATAAACAATTAGGGAGTCGAGCGGGCCCTTTTTTGGGGATAGAGGGACTTGAACCCTCACGATTTATAAAGTCGACGGATTTTCCTTTTACTATAAATTTCTTTGTTGTCGATATTGACATGTAGAATGGGACTCTATCTTTACTCTCATCCGATTAATCAGCAGACTATGGGGTGAATGATCTGATCAATGAATATTCGATACTCTCGTCAACTTGGAATCGATTCAAATCAAAGCCTTTTTTTTTTTTTATTATTATTTGAATTATTAATTATTTAATTTTTTCATATAAATATAATAAAATACAGATTCGGGTCGGTTGTCATTAATCATTTGAGATAGTATTTCAGTACGTATGCCTATGTATATAGGGTTATACTTTACTTTAAACTTTAACTTTCTTTTTTATGGAATTTTAACTTTAACAGAAGGATTCCTTTACTTGACTAATGCAACGCAGTCAACTCTATTTGTTAGAACAACTTCCATTGAGTCTCTGCACCTATCCTTTTGTATTCTTATTCTGTCTTTATGAACCTTTGTTTGTTTTTTGTTTGGTTTCGAAAAATAGGATTTGGCTCAGGATTGCCCCTTTTTTTCCGGGGTTTCTCTGAATTTGAAAGTTATCACTTAGTAAGTTTCCATACCAAGGCTCAATCCAATTAAGTCCGTAGCGTCTACCAATTTCGCCATATCCCCTCTTTGTTTTGTGTTTTGAGATTCAGATCTTATTATTATGTTATTCCCTTTTTTCTTTCATTTCTATTCTACTGGAACTGTTAAAGTCATTAGATACCGATTCCTATATTCCTAGAAAAGTGTTTCCTGTTATTTTATTATTTTATCAGAAATCATTCTATCATTTCTGTATCCGCAATTCAATATAGATGCATATATACCACATTTATTCTATATGTTTTTCTTCGAATCATTTTTCTTGTGCAATTTTGAATACTCGAACGGTCAATTCTTTTCTTTTTTTTTATATTCAATTCATTTTTCTATATTCATTAAATTTAATTATGAATTACTACGAATGAAAAGTGAATAGCTAAGATTCCAGTAGTTTACTAAATTCCTGTGCATGTACAATTTCTGTTATGTGAGCCCGCTTAGCTCAGAGGTTAGAGCATCGCATTTGTAATGCGATGGTCATCGGTTCGACTCCGATAGCTGGCTTTTTTTCTATATACATTCTTTTTCTATATTCTATATACATTCTTTTTGTATATACAATAAGGTCCGGATATTGATAGAATCCATCTCATTTGTAGTATATCAGTATTTTTTGTAGTATAATACTTCAGTAGATTTTGCCTCATTTATCATATTTATCCTTTAGTTCAGTTTTAATTTAGGTTTATTAAATTTCAATAAAATAAAGAAAATAAGGAGTCTTTATGTCACGTTACCGAGGGCCTCGTTTCAAAAAAATACGTCGTCTGGGGGCTTTACCGGGACTAACTAGTAAAAGGCCTAGAGCCGGGAGCGATCTTAGAAATCAAGCGCGCGCCGGTAAAAAATCTCAATATCGTATTCGTTTAGAAGAAAAACAAAAATTGCGTTTTCATTATGGTCTTACAGAACGACAATTGCTTAAATACGTTCGTATCGCCGCAAAAGCCAAAGGGTCAACGGGTCAGGTTTTACTACAATTACTTGAAATGCGTTTGGATAACATCCTTTTTCGATTAGGTATGGCGTCAACTATTCCTCGAGCCCGCCAATTAGTTAACCATAGACATATTTTAGTTAATGGTCGTATAGTAGATATACCAAGTTATCGCTGCAAACCCCGAGATATTATTACAGCGAAGGATGAACAAAAATCTAGAGTTATGATTCAAAATTCTCTTGATTCATTCCCCCAGGAGGAATTGCCAAAACATTTGACTCTTCACCCATTTCAATATAAAGGATTGGTCAATCACATAATAGATAGTAAATGGATTGGCTTGAAAATAAATGAATTGTTAGTTGTAGAATATTATTCTCGTCAGACTTAAACCTAACTAAAATAACAAGGGTTCGAACAATTTTGTCCCCTGTTGCCTAAGTAAAGAGACAAAAGGTATGGGTTTGCTCGGGGGATTTTTCTTCCATTGATATATCCTAGAATGATAGGGGCATTTTCATTCCTTGTCCACTCGTATTTTCTGTTCCACAGAAATTAGGAAAATTAGGAATAGAGAATCTATATCAAAGAAAGATCGAACTCTTGAAATAAAGGTATCCATTGTTATGTGATTTGATATATTGCGGTCAATAGCATTTCAGTAACATTGATAAATTAGGTGAAGGTGCGGAAAGAGAGGGATTCGAACCCTCGGTAAACAAAAGCCTACATAGCAGTTCCAATGCTACGCCTTGAACCACTCGGCCATCTCTCCTACATAATGATTAGGATAATGATTATGGCCCCGAAAGCGAGTG